TTGTTGTTCAAAATGAATGGTTTCATTTTTATAATTTTCTAACTGTTCCAAAGTCTTATAAGTTGCATTAATCAAATTCAATTTTTCTCGTTCTATTTCAGAGTATCCAGTCATTCGAAATTGATCCGCTTCTATTTCGACTTTCCGTAAGCGGGCCCGGGCTTTTTCTAACTGGTCTAGGGCCCCTTTGCGTAATTCTTCTGAATTTTGAATAGTCTTCAAGATCCTTTGTTTTCGATTATCTAATAAATCACTTAACACTCCCTTTCCAAAAAAAATTAACACACCAAGTACTACGCTTAGGTTTATTAGATTGGTTGCAAAAATATCAGTATTAAACCCGAAACTCCCCGCGGATGGCCAATAACCCAAGGAAAGGAAAGAATCGGTTACATTTTTCATATGATCTCCTCTTTCTTATAGTTATAGCTTTCTTCTAGTTATAGATAGACTACTTAATTTTTTTTATTTCTATTCTTTAATTGTATTCTTTTATTATGACTTTCACTATTTCTAAATAGAAAATAGTAAATTGAGTCAAAAAAATATATTGATATTAGAAATGAATTTTAATGGATTTTTTTTTTTCAATTGGAAATTTCCAAGTATTGGAAATTTCCAATAAGCTTGATACTTATTCGATTCGAATTAGTTCGATTCGAATTCGGTACCAGGTCTTATACAGGTCAGTTGCGAAATACCTCGTTTGTTACAATACAATTGCAATACTTCCTAAAAAAAGTTCGTCCATTGGACTAAGAAGGTAAAGGAAAAAGTTAGTTGGATCCTCATTCTTAAACCAGGGATTTCCGTGGGTTGTTGTTCCTAAGTAATTAAATTGTAGGAATTAAATATTAAAATAATTCGAAAAAACAAGATCAACAAATCTTACGGAAATAAATAAAAATATGTGTTTTTAGGATTAAACAAAAGGATTCGCAAATAAAAGAGCTAATGCTACAACTAACCCATAAATTGTTAAAGCTTCCATGAAAGCTAGACTAAGTAATAAAGTACCCCGTATTTTTCCTTCCGCCTCTGGTTGTCTCGCGATCCCTTCTACAGCCTGTCCCGCAGCAGTACCTTGACCAACCCCAGGTCCAATAGAAGCAAGCCCGACAGCCAATCCAGCAGCAATAACGGAAGCGGCAGAAATCAGTGGATTCATGATAAGTTCCTCGCGCCAAAACAAAAATAAAGAAATAGTTAATGATACAATCAACCAATATTCAAGTCACAATTACCGACGAAATGGAAAGGTTTCTATTGAAATCCCTATCCAAATTCACAATAGTAAGACAAATTAGATATATTTTTTTTTAGTTCCTATATACCTAAGTTAATGTCTAATATCACATATACGTGTTTTTCCCCCATACCGTAAACCAAATATTGTATCTTTATTGTATCTTAAAGTCATCGGGATTCTCGAATCATTCTTCGAAAGATTTACAAGAGTTTTCTTATAGCGATTAGATTATATACACCTAGTTCGACCCCCCATTCCTACGCAAACCAATCCATATTTTTTTTACCGCAAACCAATCCATATTTTTTTTACAATTAAAAAATATCGTAACCTTTTTTACAATTACTCTAGATCGTCTATATCTTGATTTATACCTTATTTGTCTATTTATCTTCCCTAAGTGGATTACCTCAAACGGCGCATACATTGCGTCAGGCTAAGCTAAAAAAGACTGTGTTGGAAACTAGTCAATGATGACCTTCCATGGATTCGCCTATATAAGCCGCAGCTAGGGTTGCAAAAATAAGAGCTTGAATACCGCTTGTAAATAATCCAAGGAACATGACTGGTATAGGAACTACTAAAGGTACTAAAGAAACAAGAACAACAACTACTAATTCATCAGCTAAAATATTTCCGAAAAGTCGAAAACTAAGCGATAACGGTTTTGTGAAATCTTCTAAGATGTTAATAGGTAAAAGGATTGGCGTTGGTTGAATATATTTACCGAAATAACTCAATCCCTTTTTTGTAAGGCCCGCATAAAAATATGCTACTGAAGTAAGTAAAGCTAAAGCAACGGTCGTGTTTATATCATTTGTGGGTGCGGCTAACTCCCCGTGAGGTAACTGTATAATTTTCCAGGGTAAAAGAGCCCCTGACCAATTCGAAACAAAAATAAATAGAAACATAGTTCCAATAAAGGGAACCCATGGACCGTATTCTTCTCCAATTTGGGTTTTGCTCACGTCTCGAATGAATTCAAGAACATATTCAAAGAAATTCTGACCATCAGTAGGAATGGTTTGTGGATTACGAACAGCTAGAATGGCTGAACCTAATAAAATAGCAATTACGACCCAAGAAGTAATAAGTACTTGCGCATGGACTTGGAAACTTCCTATTTGCCAATAGAAATGTTGGCCTACTTCCACACCGGATATATCGTATAAACCTTTTAGTGTTTTGATAGAACATAATAGAACATTCATATTACCCTCTGAAAGAAATAGAACTTAAAAAGGAATTATT